TACGACTTATTTGAAATTAATTGAATGAACAATTCATTCATAAAAATGAATATTTCTATGAGATTCCAGGTATTCTATAGTTCCTTCCGCGCCAATTGCCAATTCTTGGTCATTGAGATTCATGAGAGATTGGGATTAATATTTAGGGATAGATATTACCTCTCTTTTTCTCCTCTTTCAAATAAATTGAAATGATTGAAGTTTTTCTATTTGGAATCGTCTTAGGTCTAATTCCTATTACTTTGGCTGGATTATTCGTAACTGCATATTTACAATACAGACGCGGTGATCAGTTGGACCTTTGATTGAGTAACATCTTTTTTTTTTGATTGACCTCCTCCTTAATCTGCAGGGGGTCAAATTCAGGTTGCAGTTCAAGTTAGTGAAGTTGTTTTATTGTGATTCGACATTACAAGAACAGAATCACGCTCTGTAGGATTTGAACCTACGACATCGGGTTTTGGAGACCCACGTTCTACCGAACTGAACTAAGAGCGCTTTCTTATGACAGCAGATACGACTGTCAAGAAAAGGATTCTTTTTGTACCCCCAATACATTTTGCATGCATTGCATATAGTATCATAAAATAAAAGATTATGTCCAATTTTCATCGATCTCAATTGACCCCTCGTTACTGGCCATAGGAAAAATAATAGGTAGGGATGACAGGATTTGAACCCGTGACATTTTGTACCCAAAACAAACGCGCTACCAAGCTGCGCTACATCCCTTTTAATTGTTGTACAGTGTCATTGTAGAGAATCCCTGTCTTGTTTTCCACATCGTTATTTCCTCTATCTATAGACAATTTCTCTTGCCATTTCTTCTTTTTGGTCTCATATCTCATATAATAAAAGAATTATATACATATGAAACCTAACGTATAAAAGAATTAATATTTATCGGTAATGCTCAGGAAGAGGGGGTCATCTTTTTCTGTTTTAGGTACAAGTGGATCTCATCTACCGGATCATTGTACATATCCATTTTAGTTAGAGATTCCGCGTACAAATACAAGTGATCTTTAACTACATATGCATCTGATCATATATGTATTCCAATAAAGAAGGAGGATTTTCAATGCGAGATATAAAAACATATCTCTCCGTGGCACCTGTGCTAACTACTCTATGGTTTGGGTCTTTAGCAGGTCTATTGATAGAGATCAATCGTTTATTCCCAGATGCGTTGGTATTCCCCTTTTTTTCATTCTAGTTATTGATATGGGAATGGATGAATGAAGAAGATTAGAGATACAATAAATTCTCTGTGACCAACCCCCCCCCCCCTTTTTTTTTCAGTTCTTTTAGGATAGGAAGGAAAGAGAAAGAATAAAAGTGGATTGAACCTCAGTCAAACTCGGGTTCAGGATAGAATTAATAGAGGTAGAACAGAAATAGAAATGGGGCTCTAGGGCAGGCTGTTCGAGATCATATAAGATAGTAAATGAAATGCTGGGATTAGGAATAATGAATAGTTAGAAATAATTGTATTACTTATGATTTTATTACTTTATTGATTGCATGATTGCAACGAAATCTTTCATAATTGTATTTCGAGTTAGCAACCTATTTTCTATTTATTTTTCGTTCCTTTCTTCTTCTTCGGTTCGGATCGAAAATAGAAGAATTGAGTGAATCCAAAGGAGGTTCATGGCCAAGGGTAAAGATGTCAGAGGAATAGTTATTTTGCAATGTACCAGTTGTGTCCGAAATGATTTTAATAAAGAATCGCGAGGCACTTCCAGATATATTACTCAAAAGAATCGACACAATACACCTAGTCGATTGGAATTGAGAAAATTCTGTCCTTATTGTTACAAGCATACGATTCATGGGGAGATAAAGAAATAGATCGAACGGAACACGTGTACCATCCTTCCAAGGAACAGGAAGAAATTATATATATATAAACAAATCAAGTCCTATTTCGGTCGGATCCGAAATGAATGAAGAAATGGGATTTTAGAGATAAGGAATAAACCATGGATAAATCCAAGCGACTCTTTCGTAAATCCAAGCGATCTTTTCGTAGGCGTTTGCCCCCAATTGGATCGGGGGATCGAATTGATTATAGAAACATGAGTTTAATTAGTCAATTTATTAGTGAACAGGGAAAAATATTATCTAGACGAGTGAATAGATTGACCTTGAAACAACAACGATTAATTACTATTGCTATAAAACAAGCTCGTATTTTATCTTCGTTACCTTTTCTTAATAATGAGAAACAATTTGAGAAAACCGAGTCGATCCCTAGAACTACTGGTCCTAGAACCAGAAATAAATAGGCCTACTCCTCAATTGAATCAAAACAACTCTAATTGGAATTAAAAATCAGATTGATTGATCTTTTGTTCGAAAAAGCCGAGAGATTTTATTGTTGCGTCGTAATAGAATAAAAAAAAGAATGGGAGAAGAAGAAATCTGTTTTTTTTTGAAACGTGTTCGTTCATTCCTACTACTTATCTTATCATATTAATTTCTACTCTACCTTCCCGGAGGTCATTCTCCGGGGAACTCCGTTTAAATCATTCCGGTGAATTCCTTCCAATCTCCTTATTTGATGATCTCATTGGAAATCATGTAAAGACAATTCCTATTTGATATAGCTATTTGTGCAGGTATTTTACGATTAAGAAGCAACTGCCTCTTGTACAGATCATGTATTAATCGACTATAACTATAGGATACCCTATTCTCACGAGTTACTGCATTTATCCGAGTGATCCACAAACGACGAAAATCTCTCTTTCGCCTGCCTCTATCCCGATGAGAGGACACCAAAGCTCTCATTTTCTGTTGAGTAGTAGTTCGAGTAAGTCTTGAATGGGCCCCTCGAAAGGTTGATGCAAATAAACGAATTTTTGTTCGACGTCTCCGAGCTATATATCCTCGTCTAACTCTGGTCATTGAATCAAATTAAACTTTGATGAATAACTAATCGATTTCTTTTCTTTCAGTCATTCTTTTCCCCTCTCCTGGTTTATTAATAACAAAACGGATTCTTCCGATGTATAAAATAAAAATTCCAATGGCTTTTGCTACTATGACCTTCCCAACCACGATTTTTTATTTCTTCCAGGCATTTATTTCACCTCAAAATAAGAAATTTTACCGATATTTGGTATAAAATAGGTATAAAATAAATAGGTAGTAAATGTAAATGGATAAATAAATAAATAGTGGCTTCCATCGTTTCTATGGTTACTTCTTAAACGGTGAGGCCCTCTCTATACACCGGAGCCCCTTCCCTCATTTAATCAATGTTATTGGTAACTTGTACAGTTAACACTCTTTGGCTCTACCCATGAATTGTCCAGTAATAGGTCTTTTCACAATGAGATCTATTCATACAGTGACGGCATTTAAGTATGAAGGTTGGCTAGGTAGCTGACCCTGTTAGTCCGTTCTTGCAAGAGTAGGAGCATAATCTTTCTGCTTCTTAAATACCATTTCCCCCGCTTAATGGATAACCATTTGCTACCAATGGAGAATTGCTTTTCATCTCAAATCGAGGTGATTGGATTTGCACCAATGGAAACCATAAATTCCATACACAATAGAGGTATATGATAGATCTTTATTTTTAGATAGTGAATGGAGTTCTTCCATTCTATCCCATTCATTGGTACTGGTCATTGAGACTGGAAAAATCGTCTCATTTGTTCTAGCTCATGATCTGAACGAGTCGCACATACACCCTAGTACATGTTCCTCGACGCTGAGGACATCCTCGAAGAGCTGGGGATTTCGTGACATTTCTGATTGGCTGTCTTGTGTTTCTAATAAGTTGTTTAATGGTTGGCATGCTGAATCGTATACAGAATGGGCTGGTTTAGATCGATCCTAACCGGATGATTATGAATTACTTCCATTTACTATTTTATTTTACCCGGGTAAGAAGATAAAAGATCAAATCACGGTTCATTCGAATTATGATTCGAAATGGAATCACGGATTTATGCGAAATCCCCGGTATTTTCGACCGCTACAAGATCAACAATGCCATGAGCTTGGGCTTCTGCTGCTGACATAAAAACATCTCTTTCCATGTCTTCGGATACAACCCATAAAGGATTGCCCGTTCTTTGTACATAAACCCTTGTGAGGATTTCGCGGAGTTTCAGTAGTTCTTCCGCTTCCAGGATAAATTCTCCTGTGGGTGCCTCATAAAAAGAACTAGCAGGTTGGTGGATCATAACCCTGATGATATAACATAATAAACGATTCCTCTATCTCGCATGATCGGGCGAAAGGAAGGGATAAAGAATAACAAACAAGAAGAAAAAGATAGAATTGAACAACCGTACAGGCATCTTTTGTGCATTGCATACGGCTCTGCAATGGAATCTCTTTTTCCCTTCCATCAAAGAAAGAGACAAATAGAATCCATCAGACCCAGATCGTTGAATGATCCATTTACCATCCTTCCTTTCGTAGGAGTCAAAAAATACTATGATGGTTCCGTTGCTTTATATATTTATCTCGTCTGAGATTCAGCAATCCCAAAGTTTCTTTTTGATCCGATCAAATAAGGAAAAAAGAATCTTTTTTTTTTTTTTCATACTCTTTCATAACATAAATATCGGAAAGAGACTTCTGGTGTGGAAGCAAAAAGGTTTGTGACGCTGAAATGGAACCCCGATACATAAGATCAAATCGGAAATAACCTTTGTTTCATACTACTATCTCGATACATAATCTCATGTTATGAAAAAACGAGAATGGTTTGCTCATATCGAACTCGAAATGCCATGCTATTATTACTTATTATTTATATTCCATATGGCGAAGGCATAGTCTTCTTTTTCTCTCAAATAAAAAACTCATTGGCGCCAAGCGTGAGGGAATGCTAGACGTTTGGTAATTTCTCCTCCGACCAGGATGAAAGATCCCATTGAAGCGGCTAATCCCATGCATATTGTATGCACATCTGGTGGCACAAATTGCATAGTATCATAAATAGATATTCCTGGGATTACCCATCCGCCGGGAGAGTTTATAAACAAATAAAGATCCCTGGTATCATCCTCTATGCTGAGATATACCATGAGACCAACAAGTTGATTCGAGATCTCGCTATCAACCTCTTGGCCTAAAAAAAGTAATCTTTCTCGATAAAGTCGGTTGATTAGGACAAAATTGTATCCTTTAGGAACCGTACACGCACCTTTGGATGCATACGGTTCAAAAAATAAAAATTGCGAAACAAAAAAAGAATCAATGTGTCGATTCCAGCCCTTTTCTCTTTTCGTAGCAGGGTTTTTCCTAACGAAGGGGCTTTTTCTTCCATTTTTCAAGAAACATGAGTTTTGACTTGACTTGCTTCCCTAGAATTCACTGAACTTATCGAACTAACCTCTCATTGATGTATTGTTTCATCGAGATCCAAATCACGATGTAATTTTCTTGTTCCTGAATGGGCCTCTTCAATTCTTTTAGGTTTATGCTCTACTCCGGGTAAAGATCTGCCCGAATTCTATTTGCACATATAGGACAAATAATCTCAGTACCACTTCTTTTTGCTACGACTTCTTTTTTTTTTTTTCAATTCGTTTCATGTCTTCCGCCCAATATATGATGTATTCATCATATTACTCCATTGATTGGCAGTATGAGATCACTCATATGGTATAAAGGAATCATTTATGATACGAGTGGTAATCATACATAGATTACCAATTTGGTATTTTCTGAACGGAGCCTGTATACTTCATTTTATTGGTCCAAGCCAACCATAAATTCTTCTAATTGATAATATGGATCCCCCAATAAATTGATCTAATTGCACTTCACGCTCCGAATTATTGATGGTTCAATCAATCTTTCTTGGGCGAAAGAGAGGATATCTCCATCGGGGGAGAGAACGGGGAAATCCCATATGACCCAATATGTCTGACAAGTCGCACTATACGTCAACCCAAACTGCATCTTCCTCTCCAGGACTCCGAAAAGGTACTTTTGGAACACCAATGGGCATTAAATTAAAGAAAAAGAGGTTAAGTACTATACTTCACTTTGATGTGGAAACGTAACAACGGGTTTATTGTCTTCATAATATTGCCGTTTATCGTATTTTATCAATAGATTCGAAGGTTCATGGAGGAAGACAGAATGAATAAAGAAAAATTCTTACGAATGGATCGTTTGAATGATGAACAAGTATCTATGCATTCGCTCACAAAAAATGGGACCAGCCCCCATTGCGTATTGGTACTTATTGGGTATAGAATAGATCTGCTTCTCTTTGTTCCTACGAACAGAATTGTTCAATTATTACCAACGGAACGGAATAAATATTAACCCTTGCTTCGGGATAATCCACTGAAAAGGTGAGGTCCATAGCATAGTCTTTTCCAATGCGATAAAGTTACATAGTGTCTATTTTTTCTTTGATAAAGGGGTATTTCCATGGGTTTACCTTGGTATCGTGTTCATACCGTCGTATTGAATGATCCCGGTCGGTTGCTTTCTGTCCATATAATGCATACAGCTCTAGTTTCTGGTTGGGCCGGTTCGATGGCTTTATACGAATTAGCAGTTTTTGATCCCTCTGACCCCGTTCTTGATCCAATGTGGAGACAAGGTATGTTCGTTATCCCTTTCATGACTCGTTTAGGAATAAACAATTCATGGGGTGGTTGGAGTATCACAGGAGGAACTATAACGAATCCGGGTATTTGGAGTTACGAAGGTGTGGCCGGGGCACATATTGTATTTTCTGGCTTGTGCTTCTTAGCAGCTATCTGGCATTGGGTGTATTGGGACCTAGAAATATTCTGTGATGAACGTACGGGAAAACCCTCTTTGGATTTGCCCAAGATCTTTGGAATTCATTTATTTCTCTCAGGGGTGGCTTGCTTTGGGTTTGGCGCATTTCATGTAACAGGCTTGTATGGTCCTGGAATATGGGTGTCCGATCCTTATGGCCTAACCGGAAAAGTACAATCTGTAAATCCAGCGTGGGGCGCGGAAGGTTTTGATCCTTTTGTTCCGGGGGGAATAGCCTCTCATCATATTGCAGCGGGGACATTGGGCATATTAGCGGGTCTATTCCATCTTAGTGTCCGCCCGCCCCAACGTCTATACAAAGGATTACGTATGGGCAATATTGAAACGGTCCTTTCCAGTAGTATCGCTGCTGTCTTTTTTGCAGCTTTCGTTGTTGCTGGAACTATGTGGTATGGTTCAGCAACTACCCCGATCGAATTATTTGGTCCCACTCGTTATCAGTGGGATCAGGGATACTTCCAGCAAGAAATATATCGAAGGGTTGGTGCCGGGCTAGCCGAAAATCTGAGTTTGTCGGAAGCTTGGTCTAAAATTCCCGAAAAATTAGCTTTTTATGATTACATCGGTAATAATCCGGCGAAAGGGGGATTATTCAGAGCAGGCTCAATGGATAACGGGGATGGAATAGCTGTTGGATGGTTAGGACACCCCATCTTTAGAGATAAAGAAGGGCATGAGCTTTTTGTACGTCGTATGCCTACTTTTTTTGAAACATTTCCAGTAGTTTTGGTAGACGGAGACGGAATTGTGAGAGCCGATGTTCCTTTTAGAAGGGCGGAATCAAAGTATAGTGTCGAACAGGTAGGTGTAACTGTTGAGTTCTATGGTGGCGAACTCAATGGAGTCAGTTATAGTGATCCCGCTACTGTGAAAAAATATGCTAGACGTGCCCAATTGGGTGAAATTTTTGAATTAGATCGTGCTACTTTGAAATCCGATGGTGTTTTTCGTAGCAGTCCAAGAGGTTGGTTCACTTTTGGACATGCTACGTTTGCTTTGCTCTTCTTTTTCGGACACATTTGGCATGGCGCTAGAACCTTGTTCAGAGATGTTTTTGCTGGTATTGACCCAGATTTGGATGCTCAAGTGGAATTTGGGGCATTCCAAAAACTTGGAGATCCAACTACAAAGAGACAAGTAGTCTGATACAACATTGCTCTGGTATCTTTCGCCTCTATTTGATTTTTTTTTGATTTGACATAAGGGATTGGAGAAATCTTGATTTTCATCATCGCCTTTTCTTTGACTCTTGCCCTTTCTTTATCTGGGAAATGATCCCAAATGAATAGGTGTGGAAGCTATAATTGTAAACCACGATCGAATCTATGGAAGCATTGGTTTATACATTCCTGTTAGTCTCGACTTTAGGGATCATTTTTTTCGCTATCTTTTTTCGAGAACCGCCTAAGGTTCCGACTAAAAAGATGAAATGATTTTTCATTATCTCAATTGAAGTAATGAGCCCCCCAATATGGGAGGTTCATTATTTCAACTAGTCCCCGTGTTCCTCGAATGGATCTCTTAGTTGTTGAGAGGGTTGCCCAAAAGCGGTATATAAGGCGTACCCAGTAAAGCTTACAAGTGAACCAGATATGGAGATGGCGACTAGGGTTGCTGTTTCCATTATTAGATAATTTCAAGACCACGATCGATCTACGCTACGATAAGATCGTTTATTTACAACGAAATAGTATACAAAGTCAACAGATCTCAACCAATGCAATAGGATTTATGGCTACACAAACCGTTGAGGGTAGTTCTAGATCTGGGCCAAGACGAACTATTACAGGGGATTTATTGAAACCATTGAATTCGGAATATGGTAAAGTGGCTCCTGGATGGGGAACTACCCCCTTCATGGGTGTCGCAATGGCTCTATTTGCGATATTCCTATCTATTATTTTGGAGATTTATAATTCTTCCGTTTTACTGGATGGAATTTCAATGAGTTAGGTCCCATAAGAACCATGAAGTCCTAGCTTTTCAATCCAAAATGAATCACTTAGGACTCGGATTTCTAGGCCATTCTGGTAGTTCGACCGTGGAATTCCGTTGTTTCGGTATTTCCGGAATATGAGTGTGTGACTTGTTATAATTGATCCTATTGATAGTACAGAGAATAGGTCTGTCATCTCGATAGAGATGGTTCTACCTCGTCGGATATTCATTCTAGTATCCGGAGCACGGAATATATGGAATAGATCAAGAAATATTTGAACTATGATTCATACCTACTATTCAGACCTCGCAACCGGACTCCAACAAATTTTCAAACAACGAGTCATAAATCGAACGATTTTTCTTCCTTCAGAATTATGCTTATTTTGACCGAAGGACCAATGTTTCTATGGATTTTTAGTGATTCCATCCATTCATTGAATAAGTGATGATCAAATGGTTCTTACTCAGAGAACCTTTGGGCTTAGCTTGGGCGCTTTATTGAATCATCGTGGTTCTAGTATGAATCTGAGGTTTCAATCGATTCATAGGGTCTCCACAAGAGAATTCCTATCAATAGTAAACAAAACATATAGTAAATCCGTATTACGCACAAACAAAAACAACAAATCCAAAATAAAATAAATAGGGGAAGAGAAGATTCAAGAGGCCTATAACGATCAACATAAAGACGAATGAGCCAACTTGATATTTTGGCATTATCATCACAAAGAAGAGATTCCGGATTTTGGTTCCTTCGCTTCGTATCTTCAGGGACGATTGAATCAAGTGGCTAAGAAGTTTCAAACTTTCTATTCCATATCCGTTGCAACCACTATTTGGGTGTTTTTGCTTGAGCCGTACGAGATGAAATTCTCATATACGGTTCTCAGAGGGGGAGTCTCTTTGGTTTACCTATCTCAATAAAGTATATGATTGGTTCGAGGAGCGTCTCGAGATTCAGGCGATTGCAGATGATATAACTAGTAAATATGTTCCTCCTCATGTCAACATATTTTATTGTCTAGGAGGGATCACACTTACTTGTTTTTTAGTACAAGTAGCTACCGGTTTTGCTATGACTTTTTACTATCGTCCGACCGTTACAGAGGCTTTTGCCTCTGTTCAATACATAATGACTGAAGCCAACTTTGGTTGGTTAATCCGATCAGTTCATCGATGGTCAGCAAGTATGATGGTGCTAATGATGATCCTACACGTATTTCGTGTGTATCTCACAGGTGGATTTAAAAAACCTCGCGAATTG